ATCAAAAAAAGATGGTTGAATCAAAATAATTCCTTTTTTTAGTTCTATTTCTTTCAGAGGGTAATATGAATGTTCTATTATGTTCTATCAAAACACTAAAGGGTTTATATGATATATCCGGTGTGGAAGTAGGCCAACATTTCTATTGGCAAATAGGAAGTTTCCAAGTCCATGCTCAAGTACTTATTACTTCTTGGGTCGTAATTGCTATTTTATTAGGTTCAGCCATTATAGCTGTTCGTAATCCACAAACCATTCCTACTGACGGTCAGAATTTCTTTGAATATGTCCTTGAATTCATTCGAGACGTGAGCAAAACTCAAATAGGAGAAGAATATGGTCCGTGGGTTCCCTTTATTGGAACAATGTTTCTATTTATTTTTGTTTCAAATTGGTCAGGGGCTCTTTTACCCTGGAAAATTATACAGTTACCTCATGGGGAGTTAGCCGCACCCACAAATGATATAAACACGACCGTTGCTTTAGCTTTACTCACGTCAGTAGCATATTTTTATGCGGGCCTTACAAAAAAGGGATTGGGTTATTTCGGTAAATATATTCAACCAACCCCAATCCTTTTACCTATTAACATCTTAGAAGATTTTACAAAACCGTTATCGCTTAGTTTTCGACTTTTCGGAAATATTTTAGCTGATGAATTAGTGGTTGTTGTTCTTGTTTCTTTAGTACCTTTAGTAGTTCCTATACCTGTCATGTTCCTTGGATTATTTACAAGCGGTATTCAAGCTCTTATTTTTGCAACCCTAGCTGCGGCTTATATAGGGGAATCCATGGAAGGTCATCATTGACTAGTTTTCGACACAGTCTTTTTTAGCTTAGCCTGACCCAATGTATGCGCCGTTTAAGGAAATCTACTTAGGGAAGATAAATAGATAAATAATATATAAATAAGGTAGAAATAAAGATATAGACGATCTAGAGTAATTGTAAAAAAGGTTCCGACGTGCCATTAAAAAAAAGATGGTATAGAAAATGATTCTCATTTCAGTTGATTTTATTCAATTCATCCATTGACCAAAAAAAATTGAATAAATACAAAATTACACTAAATTACATGGATTTATATCAATCAAATACTGAATATTTCTATAGAATGGTTTGGCCTAACAAATAGGTGGACCGGACCTATCTCTGTGGGATGATAAAAACGGAAGAGTAAGGGTTTACCAAAAACGAGATAAAAAAAAAACGGATTGGTTTGCGTAGGAACGAGGGGTCGAACGAGGTGTATATAATCTAATCGCTATTAAGACAACTCTTGTGAATCTTTCGAAGAATGATTCGAGAATCCCGATGACTTTAAGATACAATATTTGGTTTACGGTATGGGGAAAAACATGTATATGTGATATTAGACATTAACTAGGTATATATGAACTAAAGATATATCTAATTTCATTTGTCTTACTATTGTGAATTTAGACAGGGATTTCAATAGAAGCCTTTCCATTTCGTCTGTAATTGTAAATTGAATGTTGGTTGATTGTATCATTAACTATTTCTTTATTTTTGTTTTGGTGCGAGGACCTTATCATGAATCCACTGATTTCTGCCGCTTCCGTTATTGCTGCTGGATTGGCCGTCGGGCTTGCTTCTATTGGACCTGGGGTTGGTCAAGGTACTGCTGCGGGACAGGCTGTAGAAGGGATCGCGAGACAACCAGAGGCGGAAGGAAAAATACGGGGTACTTTATTGCTTAGTCTAGCTTTCATGGAAGCTTTAACAATTTATGGGCTGGTTGTAGCATTAGCTCTTTTATTTGCGAATCCTTTTGTTTAATCCAAAAAACACATATTTTTGTTTATTTTGTGGATTTGCTGCTCTTGTTTTTTCGAATTTTTTTAATATTTAACTCCTAGAATTTAATTACTAATTACTTAGGAACAACAACCTACGGAAATCGATGGTTTGATGATGAGGATCCAACTCACTTTTTTCTTTACCCTCTTAGTCCAATAGATTCACTTTTTTAGGAAGTATTCCAATTGTAACAAACGAGGTATTTCGCAACTAACCTGTATAACACCTGGTCCCTAATTCGAATCGAATAAGTATCAGGCTTATTGGAAATTTCCAATTATTGGAAATTTCCAATTTTTAAAAATTCATTAAAATCCATTTCTAAATCAATATATTTTTTGACTCCATTTTGTATTTTCTATTTAGAAATAGGAAAATTCATAATAAAATAATACAAACAAAAAAAAATAGAAAATAAATTAAGTAGTCTATCTATAACTATAAGAAAGAGGAGATCGTATGAAAAATGTAACCGATTCTTTCCTTTCCTTGGGTTATTGGCCATCGGCCGGGAGTTTCGGGTTTAATACCGATATTTTTGCAACAAATCTAATAAATTTAAGCGTAGTGCTTGGTGTGTTGGTTTTTTTTGGAAAGGGAGTGTTAAGTGATTTATTAGATAATCGAAAACAGAGGATCTTGAAGACTATTCAAAATTCAGAAGAATTACGCGAGGCGG